CCAACTGAAGAATCGAATGAAATAAAAATCAAAAAAGAAAAAAATACTCTAATCAATAATCAGATTCATATAATTCACAAATCGCCCACTCAAACCCAATTCAGGAATTCAACAAATTATTCCGTAACAGAAATAAAACTGAAAGATCTGGCAAATAAAACAAAAATAATCAGAAATCAAATAGAAAAAAGTACAAAAGATAATAAAAAGAAAATACCAAGAAAAATGAGTCCTAATAAAACACGTTATGGTGTTAAAAGATTCGAATCGCACAAAAATTTGAGTCAGATATTTAAAAGAGCAAATGCTCGATTAATCTGTAAATTAAGTTATTTTCTAAAATTTTTGAAAGAAAATATATATATAGACATATTTCTATCTATTTTTAATATTGTAATAATTAATACAGAACTTTTTCTTGAATTAACAAAAAAATTAATTGAAAAATCCATTTGCAATAATAAAACAAGTCAAGAAAGAATTGATACAACAAATAAAAATACAATTCAATTTCTTTCGACTATAAAAAAATCATTTTTCCAATTTAGTAGTAATATAAATAGGAATTCGAAGATTCATTATGATTTATCTTTTTTGTCACAAGCCTATGTATTTTACAAATTATCACAAACAAAAAAAGTAAACTTATATAAGTTAAAATCTGTCCTTCAATATCATGGAACGTCTTTATGTCTTAAAAAGGAAATAAAAGATTATTTTGAAACACAAGGAATAACTCCTTACAAACTAAAAACCCAAAGACTTCCAAATTTTGAAATGAATCGATGGAAAAAATGGTTAAAAAGTAATTATCAATATGATTTATCTCAAATAAAGTGGTCTCAATTAGTACCACAAAAATGGCGAAATATAGTTAATGAACATTGTAAGGTTGAAAATAAAAATTTTAAAAACAAATGGAAATTATCTGAAAAAGAACAATTAATTAATTACAATTACAAAAATACCAATAATTCTGAAATCCATTTATTGAAATTATCAGATCAAAAAGATAATTTCAAAAAAAACTATAGATATGATGTTTTATCATTTAAATTTCTTGATTATACAGATAAGACAGATAAGAAGGATTTATACCGTTATGGCTTACCATTCAAAAAAAACCAAGAATTTGTTTATCCATATAATTACAACATACATAAAGACAAATTAGTTGATATGTGGTGTAGTATCCCTATCACTAATTATTTAGGAATAAGTAATATTATGGATATAGAGAAAAATACAGATAGAAAATATTTGGATTGGAAATTTCTCCATTTTTCTCTTAGAAAAAAAATTGACATTGGAATTTGGGTCGATATCAGTACGATCAATAATAAAAATACTAAGACTGAACCAAAGAATTATCAAATTTTTGATAAAATAAACAATAAAGGTATTATTTATTGTACAATTTATCAAAAAATCAACCGATCTCATCAAAAAAAAAAGCTTTTTGATTGGATGGGAATGAACGAAGAAATATTAAGTTATCCTATATCAAATCTAGAATCTTGGTTCTTCCCAGAATTTTTATTACTTTATAATGCATATAAAATGAAACCTTGGGTTATACCAATTAATTTACTTTTTTCAAATTGTATTGAAAATAAAAACATCAATAGAAAGAGAAAAAAAAATCCTTTTAGATCATCAAATGAAAAAAAAATTATTGAATTAGATAATAAAAATCATGACGAAAACGAATTTGTAGAACAAGGAAATGTTGAATTAAATGTCCAAGAGAACTTTGAATCTGTTTTCTCAAACCAACAAAAAAATATTGAAGAAGGCTATATGGAATCAGATATAAAAAAACCTATAAAAAAAAAACAAGATAAGAGTAGTACAGAAGTAGAATTATATTCCTTCCTGAAAAGGTATTTTCTTTTTCAATTGAAATGGAATAATTCTTTCAAACAAAAATTGATCAAAAATATCCAAATATATTCTTTCCTACTTAAAGTGAAAAATCCAAGAGAAATTACTATATCTTCTATTGAAAAAAGCGAAATGAATCTGAATATAATGCGGATTCCTACAGATTTCGTTATTAAAGAATTGATGAAAAAGGGGATATTTATTATTGAACCTATTCGTCTGTCTATAAAAGAAAATGGACAATTTATTCTGTATCAAACCATAAATATTTCATTAGTTCATAAGAGTAAACGCCAAAATAATCAAAAACGATACAACGAAAATATTGCTAAGAATAATTTGTATGAATTGGTTCCAAGATATCAAAAGATCCTGCAAAGTAGAGATAAAAACTATTATGATTTGCTTGCTCCTGAAAATATTTTATCTCCTAGGTGTCGTAGAAAATTAAGAATTCTAATTTGTTTTCATTCAAGGAATAATAATGGTTTGAATAAAAAACCAGTATTTTGCAATAGGACTGGGATAAAAAACTGTAGTCAATTTTTTGATGAAAGCACAGACTTTTATCGAAATAAAAATCAACTTATAAAATTGAAATTTTTTCTTTGGCCTAATTATCGCTTAGAAGATTTAGCTTGTATGAATCGTTATTGGTTTGATACTAATAACGGCAGTCGTTTTAGTATATTAAGAATACATATGTATCCACGATAAAAAATTTTATTTATCTAATTATATATAAGATATAATTAGATAAATAAACGTACACATATATAATTAGATAAATAAATGTACACACGCCTTATCTAACATTCAATTCCAATACATGATACTAATTGGATGACGTATGCATAAATGAATCAACAGATGCATAAATGAATCAACAGAATTTTCTTTATTTATTTTATCAAAGAAAATAAATAAAGAAAATTCCGATTTCGGATTCTAGCGTAGATTATATTAAAATAGTTAGCATTATTATTACTGATCGGTAAAATTGTATATTTGGTAAACATTTAAAAGGAAGGTTAAGGATTTATGACAAAAAATTCATTCGTATCCGTTATTTCGCATGAAGAAAAAGAAGAAAACTGGGGGTCTGCTGAATTTCAAGTATTCCGTTTTACCAATAAAATACGAAGACTTACTTCACATTTAGAATTGCACAAAAAAGACTATTCATCTCAAAGGGGTCTACGAAAAATTCTTGGAAAACGTCAACGACTGCTGTCTTATTTGTCAAAAAAAAATGGAGTACATTATAAAGAATTAATTAGTAAATTGAACATTCGAGAGGTAAAAACACGTTAATTTTAAGAGTTGTTTTGAATTATTTGATTTATTAGATCTTGAATTTTAATGAACTTCTTTTTGTTTTCAGCAATTCATGAAAAAGAATGAATCGGGGAAAAACCTATGACGGTACCAATTACAAGAAAAGACCTCATGATAGTCAATATGGGCCCTCACCACCCATCAATGCATGGTGTTCTCCGACTCATCATTACTTTAGATGGTGAAGATGTTATTGACTGTGAACCAATATTGGGTTATTTACACAGAGGAATGGAAAAAATTGCGGAAAACCGAACAATTATACAATATCTGCCTTATGTAACACGTTGGGATTATTTAGCTACTATGTTCACAGAAGCAATAACAGTAAATGGACCAGAACAATTGGGAAATATTCAAGTACCTAAGAGAGCTAGTTATATTAGAGTAATTATGTTAGAGTTAAGTCGTATAGCTTCTCATTTATTATGGCTTGGCCCTTTTATGGCAGATATTGGCGCACAGACCCCTTTTTTCTATATTTTTAGAGAAAGAGAATTGATATATGATTTATTCGAAGCTGCGACCGGTATGAGAATGATGCATAATTATTTTCGTATCGGAGGAGTAGCTGCCGATCTACCTTATGGATGGATAGATAAATGTTTAGATTTTTGTGATTATTTTTTAACAGGGATTGATGAATACCAAAAACTTATTACACGAAATCCTATTTTTTTAGAACGAGTTGAAGGAGTGGGCATTATCAGTGGAGAAGAAGCAATAAATTGGGGTTTATCAGGACCAATGCTACGAGCTTCCGGAATACAATGGGATCTTCGTAAAATTGATCATTATGAGTCTTATGACGAATTTGATTGGGAAGTCCAATGGCAAAAAGAAGGAGATTCGTTAGCTCGTTATTTAATACGAATTAGCGAAATGGTGGAATCCATCAAAATTATTCAACAAGCTTTAGAAGGAATCCCGGGGGGTCCTTATGAAAATTTAGAAATACGACGCTTTAATAGGATAAAAAATTCTGAATGGAATGATTTCGAATATCGATTCATTAGTAAAAAACCGTCTCCTGCTTTTGAATTGTCGAAACAAGAACTTTATGTGAGAGTTGAAGCCCCAAAGGGAGAATTGGGAATATTTTTGATAGGAGATCAAAGTGTTTTTCCTTGGAGATGGAAAATTCGCTCACCGGGTTTTATCAATTTGCAAATTCTTCCTCAGTTAGTTAAAAAAATGAAATTGGCTGATATTATGACAATATTAGGTAGCATAGATATCATTATGGGGGAAGTTGATCGTTGAAATGACAATTGATACACCAGAAATACAAAATATCAATTCCTTTTCAAAATTGGAATCCTTAAAGGAGATTTATGGGACTATATGGATACTTGTCCCTATTGTGATTCTCGTATTGGGAATCACAATAGGTGTACTAGTGATTGTGTGGTTAGAAAGAGAAATATCCGCGGGTATACAACAACGTATTGGACCTGAATACGCCGGTCCGTTGGGAATTCTTCAAGCTCTAGCAGATGGGACAAAACTACTTTTTAAAGAGAACCTTCTTCCATCTAGAGGGGATATACGTTTATTTAGTATCGGGCCTTCTATAGCAGTTATATCAATTTTACTAAGTTATTCAGTAATTCCTTTTGGCTATCGCCTTGTTCTAGCCGATCTCAGTATTGGTGTTTTTTTATGGATCGCCATTTCAAGTATTGCTCCAATTGGACTTCTTATGTCAGGATATGGATCAAATAATAAATATTCTTTTTTAGGTGGTCTACGGGCTGCTGCCCAATCAATTAGTTACGAAATACCATTAACTCTATGCGTGTTATCAATATCTCTACGTGTGATTCGTTGAGACATAAGTCTTCTTCCATTTTCAGTTTCTACGAAGAATAAAATTTAAACGTATTGAATAGATATCTTTATTTTTTATTCACTCCTCGAGTTAATAAACTAAATCAGATAGTTAAATGAGTGAAAGAAAACGGCTTCGAAATTTGCCGTAAAAAATTTGAATCTCATTTCCCAGGTACAAGGATTAAAAAAAATAAACATAAGCAGTCAAGGCTGTTTACCCCAAGATTGATTTATTAGTCATCAGGACTTGAAGCGGGTTGAAAAAATCAACTTTATGTAATTTTTACTATACTTTTTTATGAATTATCATAAAGATTGAACAAAAAAAAAGGAGTGGATGATTAGGAACACAAAAGTACACAAAGGATTTGTAATAGAAATTATGTTAAGTTATCCGAAAAAACATTTATATATAAAGAAATACTAAATTGGTGCTTGAAATTGGTAGAAATAATCAAGTAGTACTCCAAAGAATTCCGATCCAGAGTATGCTCCTATCCACCAATTAATTGAATGACTATCAGGAACGAAGTAATCCTTTACTTTGTTTGATTTTTAGCCTAAATAAAAGAAATAAGAGGAACAAAAAAAATGAAATACGTAATTGCAAAAAATATTCATGGAAATGAAATTTTTGTTACGTCATAAATTATGAATGTTTAATCTTTTTCAAAATCTAAAATAATAGAATTTAAAATTATTTTTGGTAAAAAGAGTATTTTATTAAAGAATAAAATTATTACTCAATAAAAATCAATAAAAAACTTTAAATTCTTAAACTTAAAGTAAAGAATGAGATCAATTCCGAAGCACTTTTTTAGAGTATAGCAGACAGAATTTCATTGGTCTAATTCAGGAACTTTTGATTAATTTTGACTTTATGTATTCTCCAAACATATCAAGATTAAAGAATATCAAATAGGTCCTTAGATTTATTTATGGCTCTCGAGGAGCCGTATGAGGTGAAAATCTCATGTACGGTTCTGTAATAGCGATGATAAGAGTAATCTTATTATCGACTATGATTATCTAACAGTTCAAGTACAGTTGATATAGTTGAGGCCCAGTCAAAATATGGTTTTTGGGGATGGAATTTGTGGAGACAACCTATAGGGTTTATTGTTTTTATAGTTTCTTCTCTAGCGGAATGTGAGAGATTGCCTTTTGATTTACCAGAAGCCGAAGAAGAATTAGTAGCAGGTTATCAAACAGAATATTCGGGTATAAAATTCGGTTTATTTTATGTTGCTTCCTATCTAAATCTACTAGTCTCTTCGTTATTTGTAACAGTCCTTTACTTGGGTGGTTGGAATCTTTCTATTCCATATATATTCATGAATGAATTTTTTGAAATAAACAAGGCATATGAAGTCTTTGGAACTACAATTGGTATTTTCATTACATTATCAAAAACTTTTTTATTCTTGTTCATTTCTATCGCAGCAAGATGGACTTTACCTAGACTAAGAATGGACCAATTATTAAATCTTGGATGGAAATTTCTTTTACCTATTTCTTTAGGTAATCTATTATTAACAACTTCTTCCCAACTCCTTTCATTATAAATAAAAATTTTTTATTTTTATTTGGTAACTTGTATCAAACAAGAAAAAGAAAAAAAAATCCAATTTTTTATTTTTACTATATGTTCCCTATGATAACTGGATTTATCAATTATAGTCAACAAACAGTACGGGCGGCAAGGTACATTGGTCAAGGTTTTATGATTACCTTATCTCATGCCAACCGTTTACCTGTAACTATTCAATACCCTTATGAAAAATTGATAACATCGGAGCGTTTTCGTGGTCGAATCCACTTTGAATTTGATAAATGCATTGCTTGTGAAGTATGTGTTCGTGTATGTCCTATAGATCTACCTGTTGTAGATTGGAAATTGGAAACGGATATTCGAAAGAAACGATTGCTTAATTACAGTATTGATTTCGGAATCTGTATATTTTGTGGTAATTGTGTTGAGTATTGTCCAACAAATTGTTTATCAATGACTGAAGAATATGAACTTTCTACTTATGATCGTCACGAATTAAATTATAATCAAATTGCTCTGGGTCGTTTACCAATATCAATAACGGATGATTATACAATTCGAACAATTTTGAATTCGCCTCAAACAAAAGAGAAATCTGATGATTGAAGAACAATTCCAAATTACTAATATTACTAAAGTTCTTCCATTTTTTTTTTAATTGAAATTTTCAAATTTTATTTGATTACTAACTAAACATCTCGACTATTTACTAGAATCTGTTGGTTGATGAAAATTTCAACTTAATTTGTTTTGTCTTGAAAATATGTTTACTGTAATTGTAATAATTGCAAAGAGTTTCGACTACTTCCGATAAAAAAAAAAAATACGACAATTCGAATAAGTTTACCTACATCAAGTCCTATACATTAGGATTTAGCAATTAAGAGCACATGAACCTCCTTTTTCCTGTTCAAGTCAATAAGATCATGAAAAATTCCGATTTTTTTATCTCTTATTTTACATATAATGGATTTACCCGGACCAATACATGATTTTCTTTTAGTCTTTCTGGGGTCAGGTCTTATATTAGGGGGTCTAGGAGTGGTATTATTTACCAATACCATTTTTTCTGCCTTTTCGCTGGGATCGGTTCTTGTTTGTATATCTTTATTATATATTCTAGCAAATTCTCATTTTGTAGCTTCTGCACAACTCCTTATTTACGTGGGAGCTATAAATGTTTTAATAATATTTGCTGTAATGTTCATGAATGGACCAGAATATGAAAATGATTTTCATCTTTTTACTGTTGGGGACATAGTTACTTCATTGGTTTGTACAAGTCTTTTTATTTCATTAATTAATACTATTTTAAATACGTCATGGTATGGGATTATTTGGACTACAAGATCAAACCAAATTCTAGAACAAGATTTGATAAATAATAGTCAACAAATAGGAATTCATTTATCAACAGATTTTTTTCTTCCATTTGAACTCATTTCAATAATTCTTTTAGTTTCTTTAATAGGTGCAATTGCTGTGGCTCGTCAATAATTTATTTTTTTTTTATTATCAATCAAGATAAAAAAAAAAATTCTATTTTAGAATATTAATTTACATTCAATTTTATTCGAATTTATGTATAAAATACTTTTTGTTCGAGTTAGATTTATTACCATTACCAACATATTTTTTTGCTCTTAATTTATTCTATTCTACCTTGTTATATTTTAGTCAATCAAATAGGTTTCATTGTTCTTCATATTGAAATGAATCGAGATTGATAAGGAGTTGGTCAATGATGCTTGAACATGTACTTATTTTGAGTGCCTATTTATTTTCTATGGGAATCTATGGATTAATCACGAGTCGAAATTTAGTTCGGGCTCTTATGTGTCTTGAACTTATATTGAATGCGGTTAATCTCAATTTTGTAACATTTTCGGATTTTTTTGATAGTCGTCAATTAAAAGGAAATATTTTCTCCATTTTTGTTATAGCTATTGCAGCCGCTGAAGCAGCTATTGGACTGGCTATTGTTTCTTCAATTTATCGTAACAGAAAATCAACTCGTATTAATCAATCGAATTTATTGAATAAGTAGTATTTTTATTATTATATTTTATATAAACTATGTTCTAATTTATTAAAATTAGATAAATTTATATGATAATAGTCATCAATTCAAAATAAATTACTAAGTACAGCACTTTAAGATATAATCAGACTGTAGAAAATGGAATAAATCAAAGTATTTTGGAACTCTTTTCTATTTTCTAATAATTCTAATAAGCCGATCCAATCCAGAAGTAGGTTGATTCGAATAATTCTGGTAAATCATTGATTCGTCTAGTATTTTAATATGTGATTCATTTACTTTAATTAGAACTAGATCGAAAATTAATGAAGTTAAAAAAAATTTAGACACAATGTCACATTCAGTAAAAATTTATGATACATGTATAGGGTGTACTCAATGTGTACGAGCTTGTCCCACAGATGTATTAGAAATGATACCCTGGGATGGATGTAAGGCTAAACAAATAGCTTCCGCTCCAAGAACAGAGGATTGTGTCGGTTGTAAAAGATGTGAATCCGCTTGTCCAACAGATTTTTTAAGCGTTCGGGTTTATTTATGGCATGAAACAACCCGCAGTATGGGTCTAGCTTATTGATAGATACGTTCCAGAAAACTCCACTTCACTTGAATCCATTTATTCTATAATTGGATTTTTTTTTTACCGACAAAACCCCGTACCCGAAAAGAAATATATTTCTTTTCGGGTACGGGGTTTTTTGGCTCAAGTGTATCTTGTCTTTACCACGAATTCTTTTCCTTGGTTAACAACCATTGTTATTTTGCCCATATTTTCGGGTTGTTTCATTTTCTTTCTTCCTCATAGAGGAAATAAGGTTATTAGGTGGTATACTATATTTATTTCAATTTTAGAGCTCCTTCTAACGACTTATGCATTCTGTTATCATTTCCAACCGGACGATCCATTAATCCAACTAACAGAAGATTATAAATGGATCAACTTTTTTGATTTCCAATGGAGATTAGGAATAGATGGACTTTCAATAGGTCCCATTTTACTGACTGGATTTATCACCACTTTAGCTACTTTAGCGGCGTGGCCGGTTACTCGGGATTCTCGATTATTTCATTTCCTGATGTTAGCAATGTACAGCGCTCAAATAGGATTATTTTCGTCTCGAGATCTTTTACTTTTTTTCATAATGTGGGAATTAGAATTAATTCCTGTTTATCTACTTTTATCCATGTGGGGTGGAAAAAAACGTCTCTACTCAGCTACTAAATTTATTTTGTATACTGCGGGGGGTTCCATTTTTCTATTAATGGGAGTTCTGGGTGTTAGTTTATATGGTTCGAATGAGCCAACATTAAATTTTGAAACATTAATCAATCAATCGTATCCCATGGCATTAGAAATAATATTCTATATTGGATTTTTTATTGCTTTTGCTGTCAAGTTACCGATTATACCTTTACATACATGGTTACCGGATACCCACGGAGAAGCACACTACAGTACGTGTATGCTTTTAGCGGGAATCTTATTAAAAATGGGAGCATATGGATTGGTTCGAATTAATATGGAATTATTACCTCATGCTCACTCTATATTTTCTCCTTGGTTGATAATAATAGGTACAATGCAAATAATCTATGCAGCTTCAACATCTCCTGGGCAACGTAATTTAAAAAAAAGAATAGCCTATTCCTCCGTATCTCACATGGGTTTCATAATTATAGGAATTAGTTCTATAACTGATACAGGACTTAATGGAGCCATTTTACAAATAATCTCTCATGGATTTATTGGTGCTGCACTTTTTTTCTTAGCGGGAACTAGTTACGATCGAATACGTCTTGTTTATCTCGACGAAATGGGCGGAATAGCTATTCCAATGCCAAAAATATTCACACTATTCAGTAGTTTTTCAATGGCATCCCTTGCGTTACCAGGCATGAGTGGTTTCATTGCGGAATTAATAGTATTCTTTGGAATAATTACTAGCCAAACATATCTTTTAATCCCCAAAATATTAATAACTTTTGGAATGGCAATTGGAATTATATTAACTCCTATTTATTCATTATCTATGTTACGTCAAATGTTCTATGGATATAAGCTATTTAATATTCCAAACTCTTATTTTTTTGATTCTGGGCCACGAGAGTTGTTTGTTTCGACTTCTATCTTTTTACCAGTAATAGGTATTGGGATTTACCCAGATTTCGTTCTCTCACTATCAGTTGAGAAAGTAGAAGCTATTCTATCCAATTTTTTTTATAGATAGGTTTGCTTTAATTTTCTTAAATGAATAAAGAAGCTTTCTTTACTTACGTAAGAAAAAAGACTCAATTGGAATTCTAATGAGACATGTTTGGCGTTTGTGAGAACCATTTAAATAAAATTTCAGTTAGTATAGTGATTTAAATGGTTCTCGCCTGTTTATAAAAAATTTGCTTAGGTCTTTATGCTGCGTACGATGTTTGTATTCATAAGGCTTTTTCTTCAATTTAATTAAGCGTTACGTTAATTAAATGAACCATAACTATGTAGGCCTATTCCTAATAGATTGACCCCAAAATAGCATATCCAAATTATAAGAAAGCCTATAAAAGCCACAATTGCAGAATTTGCCCCCTGAAAATTAATATTTGTTCGAATATGTAAATAAATTGCAAATATGGTCCATGTAATAAATGCCCAAGTTTCTTTTGGGTCCCAATTCCAATATGATCCCCACGCCTCATTGGCCCATACTGCTCCCGAAAGAATACCTATGGTTAAAAAGATAAATCCTAGACTAATAACACGATAACTCCAATGATTCAATTGTTCAATCAATTGGGACCTGTAATAATTTCGAACATAAAGCGGGAAAGCACTTTGTAAAATATTGACTTTTTGATTTATATATTGAATTTCACTGAAGAAAAATGACTTAGTTAATAAATGTTTTCTTTTATCAAAACTACTTATTATACCATTTATACCTTTTATACCATTTATACCTTTTTGAAATGTAATGATTATAAGTGCTACTGATAATAATGATCCACATAAAAGAGCTGCATAACCCAATACCATCATACTTACATGCATCATTAACCACTGGGATTGCAGAGCAGGTACTAATATTGAGGATTGATGCATTTCGGTTAAAAGACCCGAAGTAACAAACCCTTGAGTAAATACGGCACTTGGTGCAATTATTGTACTTAAATTATTTTTAAGTTTTTTAAAATATAGAATCATATGAATAATGTAGAAACTCCAAGAGAGGAAAATTAATGATTCATATAGATTACTTAATGGGAAATGCTTCCAATAAATCCAATGAGTAACTAATAATCCTGTTATACAAGAAAAAGTAACTATCATTCCTTTTTCAAATGAATTATATAGTCCTACTATTTCATTGACTAATAAACTTATCAAATGGAGTGTAATTACAACAGAAACTGTTGAAAAAGAAATATGAATTAAAATATGCTCTAAAGTCGAAAAGATCATAAAAATTTATATTTTTTAAAAATCCCTCAATTAAAAATTTTGAAATAGAAATCTGAAATTTAATTCATTTTATCATATTATTATAGGACTATTGAAGTATTTTAAGAATTTGTAAGATGTCATGCCGCCACTCGGACTCGAACCGAGATGCTCTTGCACTGCTTCCTAAGAGCAGCGTGTCTACCAATTTCACCATAGCGGCTTGTTTGAAATCATAATAGTTCGTTTTTATTCAATCGTCGAGATTGGAGGGGTTAATTCAATGGAATATTTTTTTAGAAAACCGTAAAATTGATGAATAAAAAACCATTCACAAAAAAATAGGAATCACAATTTCAGTACGGCATAGACGGGCTTTTTTTTTAATGAAAAGTTTGATATTCAAACCAAATAAATTAATCGGTAGGATTTTTATTGTCTCTATAGATTTAAATAAACCAATTAATTATTGAACTGCATATTTCATATAAAAAAATTCATATTTTGTTGTGACAAAACAAATAGGTTGATGGGGAAAAAATCCCCATCCCATAAATAACAAAATAGACTAAAATAAAAAAAATAAAAAATTTTTTATTTTCTATATTTTAGATTCAAAAAATTCATTTTTTATTTCTTATCCCATTTTTATGAGTTAGGACGATTTCAATTAATTCATTTTCAAGTTCAAGATTCTATTATTTCTCATATTTTTCATGAATCTCTTAGATATTTCCGTTTCCATATAAGGAGAATAAAAGAATTTCGATTTTCTGGTGTCAACAGATTTTCCTAACGACAAAGCTTTTGTTGCTTCCAACTTTGCTTTTTTTATCCAATTCTTTTTACGACTACGTTTTTTAGAAAGAGAGGTACGTTTTTTTGGAACTGCCATTTCAAATAAAATTGATTACTCATTATTATAGTTGGATGTGAAAGACATCTATTGGTCAAACATATTTTTGTTTCTTATTCATTATCTATGTATTTAGATTCTATGCAATATCTTCTTTATTAAACTTTTAATAAACTAGAAAAAAATCTAATAAAAATTTTAGATTAGGAGAAACAAAATTTTCTATGGAATAGTTAAACTTAATACAAATTCAAAATTGAAATAATGAATCAAAATTATGACTCATAGTTATATGTTATGGTTATTTTTGTTGTCTTGCATTTAATCGTAATTTAAGTAAGATTGAAATGTTTAATACTTAAATTAAAATTAAATAACCCTTTTTAGTTAATTAATTAATCTTAATAAAAATTTTTTTAACATTCTATGTTATGTAAAGTAAAAAGTAAAGTAATAGATTTCTTTTTCTATGAAAAAATCTATAATTATAAAAATTATAAAAAAATATTCAACCTTTTTTTATTTTTTTGTTTGTAATGTAAGACAGTCAAATAAAATAATTTTTTTTTAATGAGTTCAAAATTTTATTAATAATTTTGAATAAACTAACTAAAATAAACTAAATAAAATAATTAGTAACTACTTTTCTATTTGATTATATCATTATTCATTTTATTCGATCTTTGATCTTTAAAGGAGAGAGGTTTTTTTTAGTCTAATTTTTTTATCTTTTATTCTATATATGTATTCTAAGTAATATATTTTATTTTCATAATATGTATTAGAAATAACTTAAAAATAAATAAATAAAATTTTATTTATTTATTACTTCATAGCCTTAAATATTATCGTTTATTATTTAAATTTATTTGACCAATTATAACTTCTTTATTTGAATATTCAAATAAAAAATGTTCAATAACTTGATATCTGTTTAAATATAGAATAAGAAATATGAAAATTATATTTTAAGTTATTAATTATATCTCTTGGTTTTTTTATTGTCTCTTTTCAAAAGAGGTAAGAATCGGTGAATTGTAAACCAAAAAAAGAAATTAATTTTAAATCTTCTATTATGGAATATATATACCAATATGCATGGATTATACCCTTCATTCCGCTTCCAGTTCCTTTGTTAATAGGAGCGGGACTTCTTTTTTTTCCGATAGCAACAAAAAATCTTCGACGTATATGGGCTTTTTCTAGTATTTCGTTGTTAAGTATAGTTATGATTTTTTCTATGAAGCTGTCTATTCAGCAAATAAATAGTAATTTTATTTATCAATATATATTATCTTGGACCATTAATAATGATTTTTCTTTAGAATTTGGTTACTTGATCGATCCACTTGCTTCTATTATGTCAATCTTAATCACTACTGTCGCAATTTTGGTTCTTATTTATAGCGATAATTATATGTCTCATGATCGGGGATATTTGAGATTTTTTGCTTATATGAGTTTTTTCAATACTTCTATGTTGGGATTAGTTACTAGTTCAAATTTGATACAAATTTATGTTTTTTGGGAATTAGTTGGAATGTGTTCGTATCTATTAATAGGTTTTTGGTTCACACGCCCTATTGCTGCAAATGCTTGTCAAAAAGCATTTGTGACTAATCGTATAGGGGATTTTGGATTATTATTAGGAATTTTAGGTCTTTATTGGATAACGGGTAGTTTTGAATTTGGGGATTTATTTCAAATATTCAATAACTTAATTAATAAGAATGAAATCGATTTATTATTTTGTATTTTATGTACTTTGTTCTTATTTGCTGGTCCAGTTGCTAAATCTGCTCAATTTCCTCTTCATATATGGTTACCTGATGCTATGGAGGGGCCTACTCCTATTTCAGCTCTCATACATGCAGCTACTATGGTAGCTGCGGGTATTTTTTTAGTCGCTCGACTTCTTCCTCTTTTCATAGTTGTACCTTATACAATGAATGTAATATCTTTTATAAGCATAATAACAGTACTATTAGGAGCTACTTTAGCTCTTGCTCAAAAAGATATTAAGAGAAGTTTAGCTTATTCGACAATGTCTCAATTGGGTTATATGA